TTTAAAAGGGAATAAGTATAATAAAATAATAAACCTCACAAATTTTTAATGCTTGAAACCCTGATAAAGTCAAAATGTAATTTCGAAAAAAAAAATAATAAAAGAATCGGTAAGTGCGCAATATGTGACTCCCAAGTCAAGATCTTATTATGCATACTCTTTTGTTATACAACTACTATGCCTCATTTTTTCTCATAGAAATCGTGTATACACTTAAAAATTTTCTTTTTGAGCAGGAAAAAGTAAAGTAAAGAGGGAAACAAAAAAGGGGGGTCGGGCCTTCTTTAGTATCCATCTAAAACTAAAATTATGGGAAGAGCCCGTTCATTGAAATAGAAATTTAGGACGAATTTGGTTGGAATAAAATTCCAATAATCTGTATCCCTTTGCTTTCGAGATACAAATATGGGAATCCTGGAAATATCTCTTTGATTGAAAGAATTTTATGAATAAAATACATTACTCCACTAGAATCCAATGTAAGGTAATAAATGAAGATATTTTTTAAATAATTCAAAACATGTTGCAGAACGATCTAGAAAACAATTGATATGGTTTGATTCCTCAATCAATTCGTAGTACCTCTAGAGTCCACTTCTTCCCCATACTACGAGTGAAAGGGAAAAAGTAAAGACTACCATTAAAGCAGCCCAAGCGAGACTTACTATATCCATGTGAATTATGTCCCCTATCTCTATGAAGGAATTATTCCATTATTGCTCATTAATAATAGTCGAATCAACGGCGCAGAGTCAAAAAGGGACTCTGACCGAACACTGTTGATGAACTAATCCCAATAACTTCTACTAAATTCCTATACGACTTTTAATTGGGAAAGACTAAACACAAGTAAAATAGGCAATGACACCTTAATGGAATGTTACGAATGGAACATATAGGAATAATAAGGCTTGTTCTTTTTGCCCGTTTTTATCTTTATATAAGTTAATTATATTCTCCATTCAGTCTAATATTGAATGTGAACGCTCATAAATTCTCGTGAGTCTGTATAGATATATAGTAAGTACTCTTATTATTAAGTATATTTAAGTATATGTATATTTTAAGTATATGTATATTATTTTAAGTATATGTATATTTATATTTAAGTATATGTATATTATGTATATAAAGGCTCTTCCGGTCTTTACACAACTAAACTGCTAATTTAATTAGATTTCGTATCTGGTCTATCCAACGGAATTCAAGACTTAGCCAGTATACACTACATTAGTAGTAGAATAGAGGAGAGGGGATCTGGAAGTCGTGATAACCCCTTCCACCATTAGAATCTTTTTAATCCTAGATGCAAAGATTTACTATAATCTTTTAGAAAACACCCAGGCCGAATGCACAATCCGTTTCTGCTGCCGGGGAAAAAGGGGTGAGTTATATATCAACAGAACATAATAAGAGATTTCGAGTCTTTTATTGATCAGGCGACACCCGGATTTGAACTGGGGAAAAAGGATTTGCAGTCCCCCGCCTTACCACTCGGCCATGTCGCCAAAATAATACAAAAAAAAATAGATGGAAATTTTTCTGCTTAAGGTTGGATTACTGAATTAAGGTTGGATTACTGAACCACTTTTTTGTACTTGTATATTGAAGCCTTTTTTTATTAATTCTTTTCCGAAAATAAGGGCCTTTATTTTGATTTAATTTGATCCACTTCTTCGATTGATTCTATAGTATCTCAAAACACACAAACACAGTGCCTAAAAACTTCCCCTCATTTTTCTATTGAGTGTATTTTTAAAAAAACAAGTTGATGGCAAATTTGAACCATGAACTATTGACTCCTGGCTGCAAATTCATGAATGAGTCTTGGATTTGAATATCAAATTTTGTTTTCCTAATTACACAAGAAAATAAAAAATGATACATAACTAATCAGTGTTTATTCAGTATTTTTTATTTTCAATTTCTCCATTTCAATTATAACAATATTATTATAACAATATATATGGGTAGATGTAAACCCCAGAACATAAATTGTTACACAGATATCTAATTGGTTATCTTATTTATATATGTTGCCTATAGGGAATTCTCAGAAAATTTTTGTGTTTCAAATTTTAATTTTCATGGAATAAAAATATAAGGGCAATATTAGGGGAAGACTTATATATCTATATCTGTTTAATAAATACAACCCCTCTTATAGACTTCACAATCCTTAGCCATATGCTAAAATGCTAAAAATTCTATAGGTAAAACACCTCTCTTCTCTGTGAATCCTTTTCTTTGAACAACGGAATCTATAAATGTGTTTAAGTACTAAAAAATTGACTCTATATTCTATTGTTTCTGAGTTTTATGTTTTTATCTTATCAAAAAGATCAAATGCCGAATCCATTTTTTTTTCTGGTATTCAAGCAGATTGGAATATGTAATATCATAATAATGGTATAAATTTAATATATTTTGATATTCTATACAAAATTCCATAACTTCGTAAGCCTAAGTAGCAGAATTATGTTTCCAGGAATGTTTTATA